TTACGGGTCAATCCTACTCTACTAGCGCTAATAGGCAGCATAGGGGAAGAAGCGCTACACCTAGGAATCAACAACACGAAAACTTTGTTCTAAGTCAGCCCTTTTCTTAGCGGGCTTGGGACTAAAAGAATGGTTGGGACAACAAACATCCATCTCGTTCGTCCTTTGGATACCCGTATAACCATCGAAGGCTATTGAAGTGACTAATTCCTGGAAATTAGGAGGCGTTAAAAACAAAAAAATTGTGGGAGTTATCTTATCATTTCTATCTAGTCCCAATAGGCTTGATGTTAAGAAAGAATCTCTTGCAGGAAGGTTGGCTAGAGATTTCTTGTAAAAACACTAGCCCTGCTGAGTTCATAATGAGAATATTTTCATCGTTGAATCTTTTTTGATTCTATGTATTATTCTCATTATGCACATAAGGGAGGAGCCGTATGAGGTGAAAATCTCACGTACGGTTCTGGAACGGAGATTCTTTCAATTGAATGACGACCGTAACGGATGTCGGCTCAATCCGAAGGAAATTACGCGGAAGCTTTGCAGAATTATTATGAAGCTATGCGACTAGAAATTGATCCCTATGATCGAAGTTATATACTCTATAATATAGGGCTTATCCACACAAGTAATGGAGAACATACGAAAGCTTTGGAATATTATTTTCGAGCACTAGAACGAAACCCATTCTTACCACAAGCTTTTAATAATATGGCCGTGATCTGTCATTACGTGCGACTATCTCCACTATAGAAAGAAAAAAAGAAAAATCTAGTAAAGTAACTACTAGAACCAAATAGGCTTTCTACATATGCATCGTCTAAAACAACGATTTTTATCAGCTGTAGCAAAGAACGAAACTTCATAGAAGTCAAAATAGGAAAAAATAAAAATGCCTAGCAACTTTTTTCTATGGATATAAAGCTTTAATTGAGAGAGATAGAGGAAGCACCGTAAAGATCAATTAGCGAGGTTTTGGGCCGATACAATAATAACTGCGTACTTATCTCATGATGTGAGATAAAAATTAGGAATTAACTTATGTAATAGAGTCGATCCACTAAAGTCTTGAGCAGCGGTGTAGGATCAGATCCCAAAGATAGTAAGTATTTTCTTTCTTATGAAAGAAAGTCTTTTTCAAAGATTCTATATAAATTTATCTATGAAACCGAGATAGTTCCCTTTCAGAAAATTCTAACACTAGTAGAAATGCCTATGCTTTATTCTTCTGAAGGTGGGAAAAAAGATAAAACTAAATAAACGGATTATTCATCCAAATTTCAGTTTGAAACTCATGTAATTAACCTATTTTTCTTTTGGTTAACCCTAAAACTGGGATAGATCCATGAGAAATCTGATTACATTTTATTAGATATGGTATAGATCAAAATGGGACACCAAAAGAATTGACTGCTGAGCCGTATGAGGTAAGAAATTCTCAAGTACGGTTCTAAGGGAAGGAATTGAACTACCTATTCCGGCCGGGGAGAACAGGCCATTCAACAGGGAGATTCTGAAATTGCAGAGGCTTGGTTCGATCAAGCCGCTGAGTATTGGAAACAGGCTATAGCGCTTACTCCCGGTAATTATATTGAAGCGCGTAATTGGTTGAAGATCACGAGACGTTTCGAATAAAAGAGGACCCCGTTTATTTATTATCCTTTATTTAGAATCTTAGTCTAGTATTTTATTTTTTTATTTAGAATTTAGATATTTGTTATAATTAATTGTTTGTTGGACCCATCAGATCAGTTAACGAAAAAACGGATTATTCCTTTGCTTTTAGAAGACCCAATCACATAATTTCATTATCTCCCCTCTAAGCCGTCTATTTCACTTCTATTTCATCTGCTATTTTTTAGGAATAAAAAAGGATACACAGATAGAGTACAAAATAGACTTCTTTTTATTAAATTAAACAAAATTATTATTAAAACTAATAAAAGAAACCTTCGAATCACTAAATATATATATACCGGGTATGTCTCTTAGTAATGTCTAATGGCTACTCGCGTGATTTGGAATAGAGTTAGAGTTATTAAAATCTTCTAGGTAAAAAATTAAAGAGCTCCATTTAATAACTTCTATGAATATACACTAGGTTGCACAAAAAAGTCGTTTTTGGATCAATCCAAAGCCCAAAAAGGTTTTTAAAAGGTTAAAAGGTCCGTTGAGCGCCTCAAGGCTATGTCATAATAGATCCGAACACTTGCCCCGGATCGACTTCCAGATCATAATTGCTCTAGTAAATAACTAAAGAAAATAGATAGGAGATAGAAAAATAGAAGAGAAACGAACTAATTATAGAAATATCTCTCTATCTCTAAGGTTCACTAATTATTTGACTGTTGGCGGGTCTCTTTGTATGTGTTGTCCGGAAAGAGGAGGACTCAATGATTATTCGTTCGCCGGAACCAGAAGTTAAAATTTTGGTAGATAGGGATCCCGTAAAAACTTCTTTCGAGGAATGGGCCAGACCGGGTCATTTCTCAAGAACAAT